TATAAAATTACTTATAGTATATGGATTTTCTTCATTATTGGCTTTGGACTAGAAACTGAAGATCAGATAAAATGTGAATCCTTCGGGTTGGTTTCCAATAATTTCTGAAGGAACTTATCATATTCTCACGATTCAATTAGATGTAACATCTAAAGATATCCTTTTTGTGGTTGTAGAATTTTTTTTTTAAGAATTTCTTAGTCGCCCAGTACTAATAGTAGATAGTATTCCATGAAAGAAAGAGAACAACGAATAAATAAAATAAATAAAAGAATAATCAATATTGGCGATGCACGCATTGTTGTATTAGATCCAAACAAAGGAAAGGGGATCCTTCTTGACCTAATTACAAGGAGGTAGATGAAAAGACAAAATATAAAACCGAGTTTTGATTGATCTGGTCATGTGATACTTTTTTTTCTTTTCAATCGCGAGATTATGTGAATGAACCACCACTGAGTTCGCTGGGCGTTCGAAAAAAAAAAAATGGATTCAATATTTCGATACACTAAAAAATGATCAAAATTCTTTTCCAATTTTATTCCAAAAGAAAGTTTCATTTTTGAATGAAGTTCTAAAAAAAGTTCGTAATTATTACTTTATTTAGATTTCGAATATTCTATATATACATATATTAGTTATATACTAATATTAGTTTATTCAACTCAAGAGTTGACCAAAGAATCTGTTGATTCGAAATTGCGGGATGCGTAAATGTCCCAGACGATGAATTGATTTCTTACTTATGTTACTCTATTTTTGTTAATATCATCTATAATACTTGATGAATCAAAAACTTTCAATTGAACTTATACTTTCAATTGGTTGGTATTTTTGCCTATCCTCGTATCTTTCAAAAATGGAAACTTAGGGAAGTGCTTTCTAAACATATGTAGAAAAAGAATATATTTCATTTAGCCTTTTCATGCCTACTATAACTAGTTATTTCGGTTTTCTACTAGCAGCTTTGACTATAACCTCAGCTCTATTTATCGGTCTGAGCAAGATACGCCTTATTTGAAATTAATTAAATGAACAATTCATAAAAAAACCTTATCTGTGATAGTTCATATATTCTATAGTTCCTTACCGTATCAATTTACAATTCTTGGTCATTGAGATTTATAGTCAATACGGATTACTATTTAAGGATAGATATTACCTCCCCTTTCCCCTCTCAAACAAATTGAAATGATTGAAGTTTTTCTATTTGGAATCGTATTGGGTCTAATTCCTATTACTTTGGCTGGATTATTCGTAACTGCATATTTACAATACAGGCGTGGTGATCAGTTGGAACTTTGATTAATTAACATCCTTTTTTTGATTGACCTCCTACTTCCTTTAATTCGCGGGAGGTCAAATTTGAATTGGTTTAATAATTTCGGTGGTAATTTTCGACCTAGCGCGACTAACAAGAACACAGAATCACGCTCTGTAGGATTTGAACCTACGACATCGGGTTTTGGAGACCCACGTTCTACCGAACTGAACTAAGAGCGCTTTAGTATCACAATGAATATTTCATAACCCCAATCCGTCTTGCATATATACTATAACATAAAATGAAAGATTTTTTGTGTATGTCCAATTTTCTTTTAATCGATCTCAATTGATCCCCCGTTACTGTTCAGAAGATAAGTAATAGGTAGGGATGACAGGATTTGAACCCGTGACATTTTGTACCCAAAACAAACGCGCTACCAAGCTGCGCTACATCCCTTTCAATTGGTCTACAATGTCATTGTAGAGAATCCCTGCTTTGTTTTCCATATCTTTATTTCCTCCATTGATATACACAAATATCTTGTCATTTCTCCTTTTTGGTCTCATATAATAATATAATTAATAATTATATTAAAAATAGTAAAATACTTCTATTATATTTCTATTATATAAAGTATGAAATAAAGTATGAAATAAATATGAGACCCCGTAAAAAAATGAATGTTTTTCGAGAATTTCTGGCATAAAGGGGCGTATTTGTTTCTTTTAAGATTAAGAAAAGTAATATCTATTTTGCACATTTCAAGTTGTACATTTCAACTTGAATTAGGGATTCCGCGTACAAATACAAGCAGTCGGTCATTAAGTACATATACACATCTGGGTATATATGTATTACCATTATGTATTAGAAATAATAAAGAAAGAGGAGAATTAAAAATGCGAGATCTAAAAACATATCTCTCCGTGGCACCGGTAGTAAGTACTCTATGGTTCGGGTCTTTAGCAGGTTTATTGATAGAGATCAATCGTTTTTTTCCGGATGCGTTGATATTCCCCTTTTTTTCATTCTAGTTATTGATATGGGAGGGGGGGAAGAGGATTAGAGATACAATCAAATATCTGTAACTAATCCCTTCCCTTTTTTTTTAGAATATACGTTAGAAAAACAAATAAAGGGATTCCTCCTCGGTGAAACTAGTAACTCGGGCCAGGTTTAAATTTAAATGAAATTAATAAAAAATAGAGTGAAATGTGATGGTTGGGGCAATAATATCATACAAGATACTTAAATGAAAATGAAATGCTGTACGGCAATTTTAAATTATAAATCTAGTAATATAGTTAGAAATCATTATATTACTTATTATTAATATATTGTTATTATTACTATAATTCATTTATATTGATTTATTGCAACGAAATCTTTCTTTCATAATTAGATTTCGAGTTACCTGTTTCTTTTTTTTTTTTCGTTCCTTTCTTCTTCCTCGTTTCGGATCGGAAAATTAAAGAATTGAATGAATCAAAAACCAAAGGAGGCTCATGGCCAAGGGTAAAGATGTCCGAGTAACGGTGATTTTGGAATGTACCAGTTGTGTTCGAAATCGTGTTAATAAGGAATCAATGGGCATTTCCAGATATATTACTCAAAAGAATCGACATAATACGCCTAGTCGATTAGAATTGAGAAAATTCTGTCCCTGTTGTTACAAACATACGATTCACGGGGAGATAAAGAAATAGATCTAACTGGTCGCTCGTGTGTCAGTCTTCCGTTCCAAGGAAGATTAAAAATGACATATTAGATATATCTAATATCTATTGATTTCAATATAAACAAACCAAATCCTATTTCGATCGGACCAACCGTGATGGAGAATTAAGAAATAGGATCTTTAGGATAAGGAATAAACAAACCATGGATAAATCCAAGCGAATCTTTCTTAAATCCAAGCGATCTTTTCGTAGGCGTTTGCCTCCGATCCAATCGGGGGATCGAATTGATTATAGAAACATGAGTTTAATTAGTCGATTTATTAGCGAACAAGGAAAAATATTATCTAGACGGGTGAATCGATTGACCTTAAAACAACAACGATTAATTACTATTGCTATAAAACAAGCTCGTATTTTATCTCCGTTACCCTTTCTTAATAATGAGAAACAATTTGAAAGAAGCGAGTCAACCGCTAGAACTACTGGTCTTAGAACCAGAAAAAAATAGGCTGACTCTTGAATTGAATCAAAAAAAAATCCCAATCCAAACTCAAATGCGGATTGACGCTTTTTTTTCTAAAAATAGGAAATCCAGATTTTATTGTCGTTCGAAAAAAAAAAATTGGGGAAGAAGAAGAAATCTTTTTTATTGAACGTGTTTCTTCATTTTCATTTTGACGACTTTTTCATATTTTATTATACTAATTTCTACTCTACCTTCCCAGAGTTCATTTTCCAGGGAACTCCATTTAAACCATTCCAACGGATTCCTTCCACTCTCTTTATTTTATGATCTCATTGGAAATCATATAAAGACAACTCCTATTTAATATAGCTATTTGTGCAAGTATTTTACGATTAAGAAGCAACTGTTTCTTGTACAGATTGTGTATTAATTTACTATAACTGAAGTATACTTTATTGTCTCGAATTATTGCATTTATACGAGTAATCCACAAACGACGAAAATCTCTCTTTTGTCTACCCCTATCCCGATGAGCCGAAACCAAAGCTCTTATTTTCTGTTGAGTAATAGTCCGCGTAAGTCTTGAATGAGCCCCTCGAAAAGTTGATGCAAATAAACGGATTTTTGTTCTACGTCTTCGAGCTATATACCCTCGTTTAATTCTGGTCATTGAATAAATGAAACTTTGATGAATAACTAATTGATTTCCTTTCTTTCAGTTATTCCCTTCCCGTGTCCTAGTCTATTAATAACAAAACGGATTCTTCCAATGTATAAAATAAAAATTCCAATGGCTTTTGCTACTCTAACCTTCCCGACCACGATTTTTTTCTAGGCATTTCCCCTCGAAAATCAAAATTGTATTGATACTAGGTAAAACACATAGTAAATAAAAGTAAATAAAAAAGTAATAAATATAAATGTATTCTAGTGGGTTCCATCGTTTCTATGGTTACTTCTTAAACGGCGAGGTCTTCTCTATACACCGGAGCCCTTCCCTCATTTAATCAATGTTATTGTTAACTTGTACAGTTCACACTCTTTGGCTCTACCCATAATTATCTAGTACTAGGTCTTTCACAACGAGATCCACTTATACAGTAACGGTATTTAATTATGAAGATTAGCTGAGTAGCTGACCCTGTTAGTCCGTTCTTGCAAGAATAAGGCCTAAATTTTCGACTTTTTAAAATAGGATTTCCCCTGCTTAATGAATACCATTTGATATCAATGGGGAATTCTATCTCATCTTAAATTTAAAATTGAGGTGGTTGGATTTGCACCAACGGGAACCATACATTTGATACCCCAATCGAAGGATAGATCTTTTTTTTTAAGATATTGAATATTCAATGGAGTTCGTCCATTTTATCCTACTCACAGGTACGGATCGGTGATACTGGATCAATTGTTTTCTTTCTTTTGTCCTAGTCCATGGTCTGAACGAGTCGCACATACACCCTAGTACATGTTCCTCGTCGCTGAGGACATCCTCCAAGAGCGGGGGATTTCGTGACATTTCTGATTGGCTGTCTTGTGTTTCTAATAAGTTGTTTAATAGTTGGCATGTTGAATCATATATATAATGGGCTGGTTTAGATCGACCTTAACCGGATGCTTAGGAATTCTTTTTTTCTATATTTTGAATTTCTATATTAAGAAATTCTATTAATAAATAGAATATTAAATCCCAAATCACGAATTCATGTGAAATCCTTGTTCTTTTTCTTTGTTATTGAGTCGCTACAAGATCAACAATTCCATGAGCTTGGGCTTCTGTTGCTGACATAAAAACATCTCTTTCCATGTCTTCGGATACAACCCATAAGGGTTTGCCTGTCCTTTGTGCATAAACCCTTGTGATGGTTTCGCGTAGCTTCAGCAGTTCTTCCGCTTCCAGGATAAATTCTCCCGTCTGTGCCTCATAAAAAGAACTAGCAGGTTGATGGATCATTACCCTGATGATATAATGATATAACATAAAAATGTTTCTTCTATTTCGCATGATGAAAGTGAAAGGTGAGGAGATAAAGAATAATAAAAAAAAGATATAATTGAACAACCGTACAGGCATCTTTTGCGCATTGCATACGGCTCTATAATGGAATTTACTTTACTTACATCGAAGAAATATAAAATCAATTATAGGGTCTATCAGACTCAGGTTGGTAAATGATCCAATAACCACCCTTCCTTTTGTAGTAGTTTTAAAATACTATAAAAATACTATGATGGTTCCGTTGCTTTATATATTTATTTCGTCTGTTATTTAGCAATCCCAAAGTTTCTTTTTTTTTTATTTTCAAATAAAAAAAAGATTTATTTTCTTTCATATTCTTTCATAACATAAATATTGTTATGATTAAGAGCCCCTGGTGTGAAAATAAAAAAGTTTGTGACGCTGAAATAGGCCTCCCGATAGATTGGCTAAAATCGAAAATACCTTTTATCTCATACTACTCTTTCGATACATAATCTAAGGGTTTTAAAAAAATCTCTCATATCGAATTCGAAGTGCCATGCTATTATTACTTAATATTCATATTTCATATAGTGTGAAGGCATAGTTTTCTTTTTTCTCTCAAATCAAATAAAAAACTCATTGGCGCCGAGCGTGAGGGAATGCTAGACGTTTGGTAATTTCCCCTCCGACAAGAATAAAAGATCCCATCGAAGCGGCTAATCCCATGCATACTGTTTGTATATCTGGTCGCACAAATTGCATAGTATCATAAATAGCTACTCCGGGTATTACCCATCCGCCAGGAGAGTTTATAAACAAATACAGATCTTTGGTATCATCCTCTATGCTGAGATATACCATAAGACCAATAAGTTGATTCGAGATCTCGCTATCAACCCCCTGGCCTAAAAAAAGTAATCTTTCTCGATAAAGTCGGTTGATTGGGATAAAATAGTATCCCTTAGAAACCGTACATGCACCTTTTGATGCATACGGTTCAACAAAAATCATGAAAAAAAGGAATCAATGTGTAGATTCTAGCTTTTTTTTTTCATAACAGGTTTTTTTAACTTATAAAAAGGGACTTTTCTTTCATTTTTCAAGAAAGATGAGTTTTGGCCTGTTTTGTTTATCTAAAAAAAAAATGACTAAAACTTATCTGACTAACTTCTCATTGATGTATTGTTTCATCGAGATACAATATAAATCGCGATGTAATTTTCTTGTTGCTGACTGGGCTTCTTCAATTTTTTTAGGTTTATGCTCTACTCCGAGTAAAGATCCGCCCGATTTGGATTTGCACATATAGGACAAATGCCCCAATACCACGTCCTTTTTCTACGACTTCCCTTTTTTTTTTCAATTTATTTCACGTCTTCCAACAAATATTCAACGCATTCATCATATTACTCGATTGATTAATAGTTTGAGATCACTTCTATTTAGTATTTCTATTTAGAAATATATAAATAAATAGAAATAACTAAAATATGATATTAAGTCGTAATCCTAAATATATTTATTACCAATGGGTTTTCTTTCTAAACGGAGCCTGGATACTTCATTTGATTGGTCTAACCAAGCCAACCATAAATTATTCTAATTGATAATATTAATCCGTATACCCTCCCTAAAAAATGGATCTAATTGCACTTCACGCTCCAAATTTTTGATAATTGAATCAATCTTTCTTGGGCGAAAGAGGGGATATCTCGATCGGGGAAGAGAACGGGGAAATACCATATGCCCAATATATCTGACAAGTCGCACTATACGTCAATCCACAATGCATCTTCCTCTCCAGGACTTCGAAAAGGTACTCTTGGAACACCAATAGGCATTAAATAAAAGAAAAATTAAGTACTATATCTCACTTTGATGTGAAAGCGTAACAGTGGGTTTAGTGGCCTAATATAATACTATTTCTTTTATATCCTATTTTATTATCCTATTTTATCCCTAGATTGACTAAGTTCATAAAAAAAGAAGACAAAATGAATAAAGGAAAATTCTTACAAATAAGTCCTTATGAATGATGAACAAATATATATACATTCACTCATATAAAATGGTACCAACCCCCTTACCATTGCGTATTGGTACTTATCGGGTGTAGAATAGATCTGCTTCTTTTTGTTCCTACGAACAAAATAGTTTCGTTATTACTAAAAGTAATTATTACGAAAAGCATCAAACAAATATTAATCCTTTCCCCAAGAGAATCCCCTAAAAAAGGGGTCCATAGCATAGTTTTCTCCAATGCAATAAAGTTACATTGTGTCTATTTTTCGTTGATAAAGGGGTATTTCCATGGGTTTGCCTTGGTATCGTGTTCATACCGTCGTATTGAATGATCCCGGTCGTTTGATTTCTGTCCATATAATGCATACAGCTCTGGTTGCTGGTTGGGCCGGTTCGATGGCTCTATACGAATTAGCCGTTTTTGATCCCTCTGACCCTGTTCTTGATCCAATGTGGAGACAGGGTATGTTCGTTATACCCTTCATGACTCGTTTAGGAATAACGAATTCATGGGGCGGTTGGAGTATTACAGGGGGGACTGTAACGAATCCGGGTATTTGGAGTTACGAAGGTGTGGCCGGGGCACATATTGTGTTTTCTGGCTTGTGTTTTTTGGCAGCTATCTGGCATTGGGTGTATTGGGATCTAGAAATATTTACTGATGAACGTACAGGAAAACCCTCTTTGGATTTGCCTAAGATCTTTGGAATTCATTTATTTCTCTCAGGGGTGGCTTGCTTTGGTTTTGGTGCATTTCATGTAACAGGATTGTATGGTCCTGGAATATGGGTGTCCGATCCTTATGGACTAACCGGAAGGGTACAAGCCGTAAATCCAGCGTGGGGTGTGGAGGGTTTTGATCCTTTTGTTCCGGGAGGAATAGCTTCTCATCATATTGCAGCAGGGACCTTAGGCATATTGGCAGGTCTATTCCATCTTAGTGTTCGTCCACCCCAACGTCTATACAAAGGATTACGTATGGGAAATATTGAAACCGTCCTTTCCAGTAGTATTGCCGCTGTCTTTTTTGCAGCTTTTGTAGTTGCTGGAACTATGTGGTATGGTTCAGCAACTACCCCGATTGAATTGTTTGGTCCCACGCGCTATCAATGGGATCAAGGATACTTCCAACAAGAAATATATCGAAGAATTGGTGCTGGCTTAGCCGAAAATCAAAGTTTATCCGAAGCTTGGTCTAAAATTCCTGAAAAACTAGCTTTTTATGATTACATCGGCAATAATCCGGCAAAAGGTGGATTATTCAGAGCGGGCTCCATGGACAACGGGGATGGAATAGCCGTTGGGTGGTTAGGACATCCTATCTTTAGAGATAAAGAGGGGCGTGAACTTTTTGTACGTCGTATGCCGACGTTTTTTGAAACATTTCCGGTTGTTTTGGTCGACGGGGACGGAATTGTTAGAGCTGATGTTCCTTTTAGAAGGGCAGAATCTAAATATAGTGTCGAACAAGTAGGTGTAACTGTTGAGTTCTATGGCGGCGAACTGAATGGAGTCAGTTATAGCGATCCCGCTACTGTGAAAAAATATGCTAGACGTGCTCAATTGGGTGAAATTTTTGAATTAGACCGTGCTACTTTGAAATCCGATGGTGTTTTTCGTAGCAGTCCAAGGGGTTGGTTTACCTTTGGGCATGCTTCGTTTGCTTTGCTCTTCTTCTTCGGACACATTTGGCATGGTGCTAGAACCCTGTTTAGAGATGTTTTTGCTGGTATTGATCCGGATTTGGATGCTCAAGTGGAATTTGGAACATTCCAAAAACTTGGAGATCCAACTACAAGAAGACAGGTAGTTTGATACAATATTGCTTTGTTACTTTTCGTTTTTAGTTTATTTGACTGACTATAGGGTTGGGGTACCGGATAAATCGTGATTTGACATTTGACTCGCTGCCTTTTCTTTGACTTTTGTTCTTTCTTTATCCGGGAGACGATCCCAAATAAACAGGTATGGAAGCTATAATTGTAAACCACGATCGAATCTATGGAAGCATTGGTTTATACATTCCTTTTAGTCTCAACTCTAGGAATAATTTTTTTCGCTATCTTTTTTCGCGAACCGCCTAAAGTTCCAACTAAAAAGTAAAAAGGTGAAATAATTTTTCATTATCTCAATTGAAAGTAATGATCCTCCCAATAGTGGGAGGATCATTACTTCAACTAGTCCCCGTGTTCCTCGAATGGATCTCTTAGTTGTTGAGAGGGTTGCCCAAACGCAGTATATAAGGCGTACCCAGTAAAACTTACAAGTAAACCAGATAAAAAGATGGCAACTAGGGTTGCTGTTTCCATTATTATATAGTTTTAAGACATTATATAGTTTTAAGACCACAATGGATCTATGATAAGATCATTTATTTACAACGGAATGGTATACAAAGTCAACAGATCTTAATGAATATAAAATATTATGGCTACACAAACCGTTGAGGGTAGTTCTAGATCTGGCCGCCCAAAACGAACGAATGCCGGAAGTTTATTGAAACCATTGAATTCAGAATATGGTAAAGTAGCTCCTGGTTGGGGAACTACTCCTTTGATGGGTCTCGCAATGGCTCTATTTGCAGTATTTCTATCTATTATTTT